TTGCCATTGGACTTCCCAATCAAACTCGTCGTAACACTCGTAATGATCAACTTTACGAAGATCCCATTGTATTCCGGAAGCTCGTAGCATTGGTCCCGACAAACCCCAATTTATTGCTTCCTCTCCGCCAATAATGCCTACTCCTTCAACTCGTTCTAAAAAAATGGGATTCCGTGTAATAAGCTTTTGATATTCAGCAATTCCTGTTAAAAAATAATCGCAAAAATCCAAACATTTTTCTATCCAGCCATGGGGTAAATCAGCAGCGACTCCACCAATACGAAAATAATTGTGCATCATTCGCATACCGGTGGCAGCTTCGAATAGGTCATAAATCAATTCTCTTTCTCGAAAAATATAGAAGAAAGGGGTCTGTGCCCCAATATCTGCCATAAAAGGGCCAAGCCATAACAAATGCGAAGCTATACGACTTAACTCCAACATAATGACTCTGATATAACTAGCCCTTTTAGGGACTTGAATATTGCCCAATTGCTCTGGCGCATTTACAGTTATTGCTTCTGTGAACATAGTAGCTAAATAATCCCAACGTGTTACATAAGGCAAATATTGTATAATTGTTCGATTTTCTGCAATTTTTTCCATACCTCTGTGTAAATAACCCAATATGGGTTCACAGTCAATAACATCTTCACCATCTAGAGTAACAATGAGTCGAAGAACACCATGCATTGATGGGTGGTGAGGTCCCATATTGACTATCATGAGGTCTTTTCTTGTAGCTGGTACAGTCATAGGTTTTTCCTGATTCATTCTTCCATGAATTGCTGAAAGCGAAAAGAAGTTCATCAAACTTTTAATCAAACTAACTCTTCAAATTAACGAGTTTTTCTCTCTCGAATATTCAACTGCCCTATTAATTCTTTATAACGTGCTCTTTTTTTTTTTGACAAATAAGCCAGTAGCCGTTGACGTTTTCCCAGAATTTTCCGCAGACCTCTCTGAGATAAATAATCTTTTTTGTGCAATTCCAAATGTGAAGTAAGTCTTCGTATCTTGTTGGTGAAACTTACTACTTGAAATTCAACAGATCCACTGTTTTCTTTGTTTTCTTCTTGTTCTTGCAAAATAATTGAAATAAATGAATTTTTTACCATAAAAGAATTTCACACTCCCCTTTTTACAGATATTTATTTTATTGATCAGTAATAATAATGTCAGAAATTTTAATGTAGTATACACAATAATCATAATTTATTTATTTTTATTATAGATTCCTGTTTTTATCAATTAACATTACTAAATCCGATTTTGGAGTTCATTTGGATAGTGATACAAAAAGACGATATCAAATAGTTTAGTACAAAGATTAATTTATAGTTTTAATTGATTCATACGCCATTTCCTTATTATTGGAGTATCCTAGACTGGGATGTAAGACAGCGAATATGTGTATCGGGTTGCTTGCATATAACACGGATATTTACAGATCATCGACAGAAGAAAAAAGAAAAAGATGATTGATAGAATAGAACACCAGAATATATAGGAAACTCAAAATTTAAATCAGGGATACATAGATATCCTTAACATACTCAAACGGCTCCCATTATTGGTATCAAACCAATAGCGATTCATACAAGCTAAATCTTCTAATCGATAATTAGGCCAAAAAAAGAACTTTAATTTAATTAATTCATTTTTTTTTCTGTCGATATTTTTACTTTCATCCAAAAATTGACTCCAGTTTTTTAGCCTGTTCTCCTTGCAAAATAATTTATTTTTATGCACACCATTCTGATTCTTTAAATTCAAATTGAAAGAAATTAGAATTCTCAATTCTCTACGACGTCTAGACGATAAAATCTTTTCAGGAACAAGCAAATCAGAAGTCTTTTTGTCTCTATTTAGAGTTTTTATTTTATGTCTTGGAATTGATTCATCAAAATCTTTCTTAGCAACATTTTTGGGGTTTCGGTTACTTTGGTGCTTACTTTTATGAACCAATGAAATACCTATTATTTGATACATAAAAAACTGTCCGTCATTTTTTACAGATAGACGGGCAGGTTCCATAATTAATATTCCCTTTTTCGTTAATTGTGTAAGATTTAAACGCCTCCTCATTATATCCAGATTAATTTCTTTTCTTTGAATATAGGATATAGTAATTTTTCTTACATTTATGAGGCTAACCAGGAGACCATATATCTGGATATTATTCATCATTTTTTGATTCAATTGATTCAAACGTCCAGTCCATCTTAACTGCAAAGGAAAATCTCCTTTAAAGAATATTTTTAGTTTTTCAATCGATTCTAAAAAATATTCTTCAATATTGTTTTGCTTCTTTAATTCAAAATATTGTTTTGAATTTGCTGGGCTAAAATTTAAAAAATTATCATCCTGCTCTTGCTTTGCCTTGCTATTTTGATTTTCACTAAAATTTTGTTTTATATTCAAATTAAAAAAAAGTAAGTTGCTTGGGATAAACCAAGGTTTCTCTTTATATTTATGATATAGTATCACAAACTCTGGAAAGAAAAAAACTTTCGGATTTGATATGAGGTGATTTAAAATTAAGAATTTTTCATTCATTCCCATCCAATCAAAAGAGATTTCCATCCAATCAAAAAAGACCCTTTTGTAATGGATTTCGCAATTTGAATCAATTGGAAGATAAAAAATATGAAATTGATCCTTTATTTGGTCCTTATTAGGTTCAACCTGAATTTTTGTATTAAATTTCCACCCCAAATATTTTCTATCCGTATTTTTTTCCATATATATAATATCACTTTTTCCTAGATAATTCTTCATAGAAATATTCTTGAGTATGTTAAAAAAGTTTTCTTTATTTCTGGTGGAATTTTCCTGCTTCTTATTTCTTTCTAATGATGTTCTATAAATACAGGATTTCTTCTTAGTTTCAGAATGAATATATTTATATGATAAAAGATCATATCTATAGTTTTTTTCAAAATTATCCTCTTTATCTGATAATAAATAGACTTTCAAATTTTGTTTTTTTTTGTAATCAAAAAAAGGGTCTTTTTCATAGGAATACCATTTCTTTAAATCATTATTTTGAGAGGTATTTATCCCATTTCGCCATTTTTGGGGGACTAATCTAGACCATGTAATCTGAGATAAATCGTATTGATAATGACCTCTTAACCAGTTTTTCCATGGATTCATTCCATAATTTGGAAGTTTCTTATGTCTTATTTCGGAATCAAATATTCCTTGTCTTCCAAAAAAATCCTTTATTTCATTCTTAAGAAAAAAGGATGGTCCATTATATTGAAGAATAGATCTTACCTTATTGAAGTTAATTGCTTGGGTTTGTGATAATTTAAAAAATACATATTTTTGTGACAAGTAAGATAAATCAAAAAAAATATGTGACTTTCGCTTACTATTTCTAAGATTATCAAATATCTTTTTTATAGTCATAGGCGAAATAAAGTCAATTTTATTTTGTTTTGTTTTATTAATCCTTTCTTGATCTTGATTTCTTTTATTATTGTCAATGTATTTCTCAACAATTGTTTTTGTTGATTCCATAAAAAGGTATAGAGTGATTCTGCGCATATTAATGATACATAGAAAGATATCAATGTATATTTTTTCAATGCAAAATTGAATTATTAATTCAATATTTTTTCTTTTTAATAGTTTCCAAATTATTGGGGGTGATTCTCCATTATTCTTTTTATTTTTTTTCATTATTTCTATTTGATTTCTGATTGTGTTTATTCTATCAATTCTATGTTTCATTTCTTCTTTTGCCTGTAAATAATTTGTCCAACCTGTAGCTCGATTTTGACTAAGTGATTCATGAATTATCTTATTACTGATTATAGAATCATTTTCTGTTTGAGTTTGACTTGATTCATATATTTCTCTCGGTATAAATAATGGAATTTTTGTTCCTTCTAAAAGTTCTTTTATTATTTGTTTTACAAATAAAACAGCTTTTGTTTGTTTCTTTGTTATTTTTTTAAAAACTCTTCGAACTCTAAAATTGAATTTTCTGATTTCGACTTTATAGTCTATATCTTTAAAAATAGGTTCAAAAAAGGAAGGTGTTTTTCGAGGAGGCCCAAAAGGATATTCTGTTTCCATTCCCAAAACTGTTAAAAAACAAGAATCAAAATAATCCTGTTGCTTTCGATCGCTATCAGAGAGTTGTAGTTTAGATCTGTGCCAAGGTTTCAAATGAAAAGGATATAGGATTTTGATCTGAAAACCTTCTCTTAACCAATTTTTAGGAAATTCCGTTTTGGAGAATTGAAGACCATTATAGCTGCACTTTAGATAAATTTCTCTATTCCAATCTTGGAAATCCTCATACCATTCCGGAGATTGCCGTAATAAAATACGGCCAATATTCTTAACTATTATGAATAAGGGTAATTTAATATATCTTCTAAAAATTGATTGAGCTAGTAACAGAACACTTCTTGTTTTTTGTGCATATGGAATGTTATCCCAGAATTCCATTGCGTCTTCCTGGTTATTTTTTTTTATTTGGAATTGTTGATCTAAAATTTCGAATTCTGACTTTTTACCCAACCAATCTCTAATATTAAAAAAAAGTTTCATTAGGTTGGATATAGGAAAAGGAAAATCCTCCTTTTTTTCCAAAAAAAGGGGGGAATGGGGATTTCCTTGAGAGGGTCCCCAAATAACCATTTTACGCCTTTGAACGCGCATAGATCCTTTTATTACGGCTCGACGAAAATCCGGTTCTTCTAAATAACTTATAAAACCCGAATCTCTATTAAATTTTATATAAAGATTATAATTCTTGAAATGAGACTTCTTAAAACTTCGTCCGGAACGAGTTAAAAAAGCTATACGTTTAAATCTTCTTGTTCGAAGCTGGTGATCCAGCCCTTGCATTATGCCTTGTTCTTTTCGTCGTTTTTTAAAATGTTGTTCCAACTCATTGATTAATTTGTATGACCATCGAGGGGGTTTTTTACCTATTTTGTTTATTCCAATAGATTTTTTTTCACGCTTAGGGTTAGTTA